TTCTTTTAACTAACTGAGGAAGAATTTGCAAATTAATAAACCCCGGCGGTCGAATTTTATATCGCCAAGGAAAAACACCCTTATCTCCTATCAGAAAAATTCCCAATTCTCCCTTTGGTGCTTCGACTCTCGCATAAAGTTCTTGCTTCGACAATTCAAAAGTCGGAGAAGGTTTTTTACTAATGAATCGATAGTCAAACTCATTCCATACAGTATCTTTTACTCTATCAAAACGGCGGATTTCTAAATTTTCATAGGGCCCTCCCGGAATTCCTTCTAGGGCCTGTTGAATAATTTTGATGGATTCTGTCATTTCACTGATTCGTACTAAATAACGAGCTAATGAATCCCCCTCTTTTTGCCATTGGACTTCCCAATCAAATTCATCGTAACACTCATAATGATCAACTTTACGAAGATCCCATTTTATTCCGGAAGCTCGTAGCATTGGTCCCGACAAACCCCAATTGATTGCTTCCTCTCCACCAATAATGCCCACTCCCTCAACCCGTTCTAAAAAAATGGGATTCCGTGTAATAAGCTTTTGATATTCAGCAATTCCTGTTAAAAAATAATCGCAAAAATCCAAACATTTATCTATCCAGCCATGAGGTAAATCAGCAGCGACTCCACCAATACGAAAAAAATTGTGCATCATTCGCATACCGGTGGCAGCTTCGAATAGGTCATATATCAATTCTCTTTCGCGAAAAATATAGAAGAAAGGAGTCTGTGCCCCAATATCTGCCATAAAAGGGCCAAGCCATAACAAATGCGAAGCTATACGACTTAACTCCAACATAATGACTCTGATATAACTGGCCCTTTTAGGGACTTTAATATTGCCTAATTGCTCTGGCGCATTTACAGTTATTGCTTCTGTGAACATAGTAGCTAAATAATCCCAACGTGTTACATAAGGCAAATATTGTATAATTGTTCGATTTTCCGCAATTTTTTCCATACCTCTGTGTAAATAACCCAATATTGGTTCACAGTCAATAACATCTTCACCATCTAGAGTAACAATGAGTCGAAGAACACCATGCATTGATGGGTGGTGAGGTCCCATATTTACTATCATGAGGTCTTTTCTTGTAGATGGTACAGTCATAGGTTTTTCCTGATTCATTCTTCCATGAATTGCTGAAAGCGAAAAGAAGTTCATCAAACTTTAAGCGAAGAATTCAAATGAACTCTTCAATTTCTTCAAATTAACGACTTTTTCTCTCTCGAATATCCAACCGCCCTATTAATTCTTTATAACGCGCTCTATTTTGTTTTGACAAATAAGCCAGCAACCGTTGACGTTTTCCCAAAATTTTCCGCAGACCTCTCTGAGATAAATAGTCTTTTTTGTGCAATTCCAAATGTGAAGTAAGTCTCCGTATCTTATTGGTGAAACTTACTACTTGAAATTCAACAGATCCTCTGTTTTCTTTGTTTTCTTCTTGTTCTTTCAAAAGAATTGAAATAAATGAATTTTTTACCATAAAATAATTTGATACTCCCCTTTTTGCAGATATTGATTTTATTGATCAGTAATAATAATGTCATAAATTTTCATGTAGTATACACAACAATCATAATTTCTTTATATTCATTTTATCAATTAACATTAACCTATTTTTGAGTTCATTTGCCTAGTGATACAAAAAGACGATACCAAATAGTTTATCTTTTTATTTATTTATAGCTTGAATTGATACGCCATTTCCTTATTATTTATCCTAATAGGACAGTACATGTGTGCATCGGGTTACTTGCATATAACATGGATATTTACAGATCACGGACAGCAGAAAAAATGAAAAAAGATGATTGATAGAACAACAGAATATATAGGAAACTCAAAATTTTCTATTATGGATACATATATATCCTTAACATACTAAAGCGGCTCCCATTATTGGTGTCAAACCAATAGCGATTCATACAAGCTAAATCCTCTAATCGATAATTAGGCCAAAAAAAGAACTTTAATTTAATTAATTCATTTTTTTTTATGTCAAAATTTTCACTTTCATCCAAAAATTGACTCCAGTTTTTTATCTTGTTCTCCTTGCAAAATAATTGATTTCTATGCACATTATTTTGATTCTTTAAATTGAAAGAAATTAGAATTCTCAATTCTCTACGACGTCTAGACGATAAAATTTTTTCAGGAACAAGCAAATTAGAATTCTTTTTGTCTCTATTTAGAGTTTTTCTTTTATGTCTTGGAATGGATTCATCAAAATGATTCTTAGCAACATTTTGGGGGTTTCGGTATCTTTGATTACTTTGGTGCTTACTTTTATGAACCAATGAAATACCTATGATTTGATACATAAAAAACTGTCCATCATTTTTTACAGATAGACGGGCAGGTTCCATAATCAAAATTCCCTTTTTCGTTAATTGTGTAAGATTTAAACGTCTCCTCATTATATCCAGATTCATTTCTTTCCTTTGAATATAGGATATAGTAATATTTCTTACATTTATGAGGCTAACCAGGAGACCGTATATCTGGATATTATTCATCATTTTTTGATTCAATTGATTCAAACGTCCAGTCCATCTTAATTGCAAAGGAAAATCTCCTTTAAATAATATGTTTAGTTTTTCAATTGATTCTAAAAAAGATTCTTCAATATTGTTTTGATTCTTTAATTCAAAATATTGTTTTGAATTGGATGGGCTAAAATTTAAAAAATCCTCACCCTCCTCTTGCCTTCCCTTTCTATTTTGATTTTCACTAAAATTTGGATTTCTATTCAAATTAAAAAGAAGTAAGTTGCTTGGGATAAACCAAGGTTTCTCTTTATATTTATGATAAAGTATCACAAGCTCTGGAAAGAAAAAAATTTTCGGATTTGATATGAGGCGATTTAAGATTAATAATTTTTCATTCATTCCCATCCAATCAAAAAAGACCTTTTTGTAATTGATTTCGGAATTTGAATCGATCGGAAGATAAAAAAGACCATTATTATGAATTTTATCCCCTATTTTGTTTTGGTCCTTATTAGGTTCAACCTGAATATTTTTATTCAATTTCCAACCCAAATATTTTCTATCTTTATTTTTTTCCATATATATATAATTGCTTTTTCCTAGATAATTCTTGATAGGAATATTTTTGAGTATGTTAACAATTTTTTCTTTCTTTCTGGTGGAATTTTCTTGCTTCTTATTTGTTTCTAATGATGATCTATAAATATAGGCCTTCTTTTTAGTTTCAGAATCAATATATTTATATGATAAACGATCATATCTATAGTTTTTTTGAAAATTATCTTCTTTATTTGGTAATAAATAGACTTTCGAGTTTTTTTTTTTTTTGTAATCAAATAATGGGTCTTTTTCATAGGAATACCATTTGTTTAGATCCTTATTTTGAGACGTCTGGCATTTCTTTTTTCCATTTCGCCCTTTTTGTGGGACTAATCTAGACCATGTAATCTGAGATAAATCGTATTGATAATGACCTCTTAACCAGTTTTTCCAGGGATTCATTCCATAATTTGGAAGTTGATTATGTGTTACTTCGGAATCAAATATTCCTTGTCTTCCAAAAAAATCCTTTATTTCATTCTTAAGAAAAAAAGACGGTCCATTATACTGAAGAATAGATCTGAACTTATTGAAGTGAATAACCTGGGTTTGTGATAATTTGAAAAATACATATTTTTGTGACAAGTAAGATAAATCAAAAAAAATATGTGACTTCCCCTTACTATTTCTAAGATTATCAAAAGCCTTTTTTATATTGATAGTCGAAATAAAGTCCATTTTATTTTTTTTTTTTTTCTTTTCTTGATTTGTTTCGTTATTGTCAATGTATTTCTTAATAATTTTTTTTGTTGATTCCATAAAAAGTTGTAGAGCGATTCTGCGCATATTAATGATACATAGAAAGATATCTATGTATATCTTTTCAAAGAAAAATTGAATTAATAATTCAATATTTTTTATTTTGAATATTTTCCAAATTTTTGGCGGTGATTTTCCATTATTCTTTTTTTTTTTTTTCGTTATTTCTATTTGATTTATGATTGTGTTTCTTTTATCAATTCTATGTTTCATTTCTTCTTCTGCCTGTGAATAATTTGTGAAACCTGTAGATCGATTTTGACTAAGTGATTCATGAATTATCGGATTGCTTATTATAAAATCCTTTTCTATTTCAGTTTCATTTGATTTGTATATTTCTCGCGGTATAAATAATGGAATTTTCTTTCCTTTTAAAAGTTCTTTTAGTATTTGTTTTACAAATACTAATGCTTTTTCTTCTTTTTTTTTTATTTTTTTTAAAGCTCTTCGAACTCTAAAATTAAATTTTCTTATTTTGACTTTATAGTCTATATCTTTCAAAATTGGTTCAAAAAAGGAAGGTGTTTTTCGCGGAGGACCAAAAGGATATTCCGTTTCCATTCCAAAAACTGTTAAAAAACAAGAATCAAAATCATCTTGTTGCTTTTGATCTCTATCAGAGAGTCGTAGCTTAGATTTGTGCCAAGGTTTCAAACGAAAAGGATATAGGATTTTGATTTGAAAACCTTCGCTGAACCAATTTTTAGGAAATTCTGTTTTGGAAAATTGAAGACCATTATAGCTACACTTTAGATAAATTTCTCTATTCCAATCTTGGAAATCCTCGTACCATTCCGGAGATTGTCTCAATAAAATACGGCCGATATTCTTAGCTATTATTAATAAGGGTAATTTAATATATCTTCTAAAAATTGATTGAGCTAGTAACAGAACACTTCTTGATTTTTGTGCATATGGAATGTTCTCCCAGAATTCTATTGCGTCTTCCTGGTCGTTTTTTTTTATTTGGAATTGTTGATTTAAAATCTCGAATTCTGACTTTTTGCCCGACCAATCTCTAATAAAAAAAAAAAGTTTCATTAGGTCAGATATAGGAAAAGGAAAATCTTCCGTTTTTTCCAAAAAAAGCGGGGAATGGGGATTTCCTTGAGACGGTCCCCAAATAACCATTTTACGCCTTT